TGAAATGCATTTTGTCTATTCCCATCCCTCAACTCCTCTAGACTAGACTTTTGGGTTTTTCAACCAACTCACTTTTCGAATATGTATGAAGTATTAACATTCCTTTTGAACGAAAGGAGGCACAGTATGAACAAACAAAAAAGAAGAGGAAACATAATCTAATTCCTTTATTTAACTATTAGATACTCTTTACCCATCTACAAAAATGGGTATATCTCTAGACACACAGATGGATAAGTATATATCCACTAGTACTATTAACGAATATGTATGCCGATCCATATCGATTTAATGAGTATCTATTCGACAAAAAAACCACATGCCAGGAACCAGATTTGAACTGGTGACACGAGGATTTTCAGTCCTCTGCTCTACCAGCTGAGCTATCCCGACCATTTCCGCCGCAGCATCCTCATCCTACTATAGGATTTGGGTCTATGTCAATTAAAGGGACTAAAAAAGCATTACAAAGTCTTACCCAAGCCCTGGAATTTCTTGGATCTTCAAAAGGAAAACTTTGTAAGCATCATTAAGAGTAATGATAAGGGCTGTGAATGATTCAAATGAGGATTCCTTGCTCATAGATGTTCATTTGTACGTATATCGTATATATCACAAGACTTGTGATAAGAGAGAAACATTTCTCCTCGGATCCTTTTTTGAAAGAGTAGAGTGAATGAGAAAGATAACTACATTTTTGTAACTGCTGACAAAAAAGAAAAAAGGAGGATAGGATAAATAGTTAGGGGGTAAACGGGCCTTTTTATTGGGGATAGAGGGACTTGAACCCTCACGATTTCTAAAGTCGACGGATTTTCCTATTACTCTAAATTTCATTGTTGTCGGCATTGACATGTAGAATAGGACTCTATCTTTATTCTCGTCCGATTGATCAGTTCTTCAAAAAATCTATCAGACTTTGGGGTGAATGCTTTGATCACGGAATATTCGATTCTTCCTTAAACTTGGAATTGATTCACAACAATTCTTCCATTTTTCATATAAAAAAAGACAGACTGGGGTCGTCATTAATCGCTTGATATGATATTGCAGTACGTATACGTACGTATATAGGTTTATCCTTCATCTTTTTTGGAGTTTCGAGAGCAGGATTCCTTTACCAACGCAAGGCAGTCAACTCCATTCGTTAGAACAACTTCCATTGAGTCTCTGCACCTATCCTTTTTTTGATTCTCGCTTTCTGAACCCTTGTTTTCTGAAAACAGGATTTGGCTCAGGATTGCCCATTTTTCATTCCAGGGTTTCTCTGAATTTGAAAGTTATCACTTAGTAGGTTTCCATACCAAGGCTCAATCCAATCAAGTCCGTAGCGTCTACCAATTTCGCCATATCCCCTTCTTGTTTTGAGACCAGGATCTCATTGTGATGCCATCCCCTTCTTTCTTTCATTTATGAGGGAACCATTGAATTCATTAGATACCGATTCCTATATCGAAAGGGTGTCTCCTCTTATTTGTTTGATTTCTTGCCTATCTTCTTTACATCTCTATCGGAAGGCCGGCATTTGGTCCAATCAGAAATGATTCTATCATTGATGTATCCGCAATTCAATATGGATGCATATATACCATATATATATGCCTCCCTTCCTCTCATTTTTCCGGCGCTCTTTTTCATACTCTAAGGGTCGATTCTTTTTTTTTTTCGTCTTATCCCCTACCAGTTCGAATGAAACCAAAGGAATATTTCATTATGAACCGGGGTGTCTCCTTATCCTTAATCCTTATTCTTATCCTTTACTTAGAATCGCTATACTATGATTATAATATAATAATCATATGGCTATAATTAGAATATAATTGTTTACTTGCTATATGCTATAACTAATCATTATAATATATATAACTAATTATTTATTATTCTAATAACTAGTTATTGAGAATAATAAATAATTAGATATTGATTATTGATTCAACAAAAGACAGAAACAAGATTCAACAAAATATTCAACAAAATATCAAAAAAAAAATATATATTTATATTATATATATTATATCAAAAATTCTATATAGTTATATTAATCCTTATGGTATATACATTATAAATTAGATCATTCAAAATTAGAATTCTATTTTATTCTTTCTTAATATTAATTATGAATAGCTAATAGCTAAGATCCCAGTAGTTTACTGAATTACTATGCAAAATTTCTGTTATGTGAGCCCGCTTAGCTCAGAGGTTAGAGCATCGCATTTGTAATGCGATGGTCATCGGTTCGATTCCGATAGTTGGCTTTTCTCTATTTAGATTTATTCTATTTTTTACATAATTGATAATGTCTCCTTGAAATAAGGGAATATTGAAAGGACTTCCTCCCTTTTTTCCAACGGTCACCGATCCATTATTTCGTAAAACCCTCCAATTATGAATAAAAAACGGATTGGAGCAGTTAGATCTCTACAGAATAAATCAGGAAAAGGCTCCTTAATTTCCTATATTCCTATAATATAATATAAATATAAAAAATATACAAAAGAGT